CTCTTAACGGTCAAAGCGAGCCTCTTCATTTCATTCTGAATTAAAGAATGAATAAAATCTCCCCAAGTAGGATTCGAACCTACGACCAATCAGTTAACAGCCGACCGCTCTACCACTGAGCTACTGAGGAACGCCGGGAGACTCGATCTCATAGAATTCAATTCTCGTTCTCAACCCATGACCAATATGAGCTCGAAGCTTCCTTCGTAACTCCCGAAACTTCTTCGTAATGGCTCCCTTCCATGCCTCATTTCATAGAGAACCTGAAAGTGGCTCTATTTCATTATATTCCATCCATATCCCAATTCCATTCATTTAATATCCCTTTGGTGTCATCGACATAAGAGATGTCGTTTCTAGTCTATCTCTTTCTATTTATATATGGAAAGTTAAAAAATCATCATATAATAATCCAGAAATTTCAATACAAAAGAAAAAGGGAGGTTTCTGATGATTTTTCGATCTTTTCTACTAGGTAATCTATTATCCTTATGCATGAAGATAATCAATTCGGTCGTTGTGGTCGGACTTTATTATGGATTTCTGACCACATTTTCCATAGGGCCCTCTTATCTCTTCCTTCTCCGAGCTCGGGTTATGGAAGAAGGAGAAGAAGGAACCGAGAAGAAGGTATCAGCAACAACTGGTTTTATTATGGGACAGCTCATGATGTTCATATCGATCTATTATACGCCTCTGCATCTAGCATTGGGTAGACCTCATACAATAACTGTCCTAGCTCTACCCTACCTTTTGTTTCATTTCTTCTGGAACAATCACAAAAACTTTTTTTTTTTTGGATCTACTAGCAGAAATTCAATGCGCAATCTCAGCATTCAATGTGTATTCCTGAATAATCTAATTTTTCAATTATTCAACCATTTCATTTTACCAAGTTCAATGTTAGCCAGATTAGTAAACATTTATATGTTTCGATGCAACAACAAGATATTATTTGTAACAAGTAGTTTTGTTGGTTGGTTAATTGGTCACATTTTATTCATGAAATGGGTTGGGTTGTTATTAGTTTGGATACAGCAAAATCATTCTATTAGATCTAATGTACTTATTCGATCTAATAAGTATCTGGTGTCAGATTCTATGGCTCGAATCTTTAGTATTCTCTTATTTATTACCTGTGTCTACTATTTAGGCAGAATGCCGTCACCCATTTTTACTAAGAAATTGAAAGAAAACTCAGAAAGGAAAGAAATTGAGGAAGAAATAGATGTAGAAATAGAAAAAACTTCCGAAACGAAGGAGACTAAACAGGAAGAAGAGGGATTCACCGAAGAAGATCCTCCTCCTTCCCTTTTTTCGGACGAAAAGGAGGATCCGGACAAAATGGATGAAACGGAAAAGATCCGAGTGAATGGAAAGGACAAAACAAAGGATGAATTCAACTTGCACTTAAAAGAAGCGTGCTATAAAAATAGCCCAACTTATTATTCTGGCAATCAAGATATTTCGAAGTTAGAAATACTTAAAGAAGAAAAGAAAAACCTCTTCTGGTTTGAAAAACCCCTTCTTTCTCTGCTTTTCGACTATAAACGTTGGAATCGTCCAACGCGATATATAAAAAACAATCGATTTGAAAATGCGGTAAGAAATGAAATGTCACAATATTTTTTTTATACATGTAAAAATGATGGAAAACAAAGAATTTCTTTTACATATCCACCCAGTTTATCCATTTTCTGGGAAATGATACAAAGAAAGATTTCTTTGTCTACAATAGAAAAATTCTTATACGATGAACTATACAATTATTGGATTTATAACAATGAACAAAAAAAAAACAGCTTAAGCAATGAATTTACTAATAGAATTGCAGTTCTAGACAAAGGACTTTTTTATATAGATGGACTCGATAAAAAAACTCGATTATGTAATGAGAAAACGAAAAAGGAATATTTGCCAAAAATAAATGATCCTTTCTTAAATGGATCCTATCGTGGAATAATTAAAAAATGCTTTTCACCCTCTATTATAAATGAAACTGCAGTCAAAAATAGGATAGATGGAATTTTTATAAATAAGATTCATAGTATTCTTAGTAATGATTATAATTACCACGAATTTGAACAGAAAAAAGATGCATTTAATAAAAAATTAAAAGAAATTAGGCATTTCATGCAGTTAATGAGTCAATTTTATGGGGAATCAACATTCAATCTCAAAGGAATTTCTTTACTTCCAGAAGAAGTAAAAATAGGTTTAGAAGATCAAGAAAAATTTTGTAAATTTTTAGTTGATGCAATCATAGGACTAAAAATAAATAAGAAATTAATAAAAAAAGCAATTGGAATAAAAGATATTAGTAAAAAAGTTACATGCTGGTCATACAAATTAATTGATGATTTAGAACAGCAAGAAAGAAAAAATGAAGATGACGTACCAAGAGATCATCAAATTCGCTCAAGGAAAGCTAAACGTGTAGTTATTTTTAATAATAACGAGGATAATATCAAGATTAATAACATCGATCTAAAAAAATCTAATCAAGAAGTAGCTTTGATACGTTATTCACAACAATCCGATTTTCGTCGAAACATAATAAAAGGTTCTATGCGTGTTCAAAGACGTAAAATTAATTTTTTGGAATTATTTCAAGCAAATATACATTCACCACTTTTTTTAGACAGAATAGATAAATCTTATTTTTCTTCTGTTAACATTTCAAAAATTATTAAACAAATTTTTAGAAATGTTAAAGGAAAAACAAGAGAATTTCAAAATTCGGATTATACAGAAGAAGAAAAAAAGGAAGAAGAAAAAAAAAAAGAATACAAAATAAATGAAGAAAAAAGAAAAGAAAAAACACGAACAGAAATAGCTGAAGCTTGGGATAAGATTATATTTGCTCAAGTAATAAGAGGTTTGATGTTAGTAACTCAGTCCATTTTTAGAAAATATTTTCTATTACCTTTTTTAATAATTGCAAAAAATATGGGTCGTATAGTCTTATTCCAACTTCCCGAGTGGTCTGAGGATTTCGAAGAGTGGAATAAAGAAATGCATGTTAAATGTACCTATAATGGTGTTCAGTTATCAGAAACAGAATTTCCTAAAAACTGGTTAAAAGATGGTATTCAGATAAAGATACTATTTCCTTTCTGTATAAAACCTTGGCACCGATCAAAGCTAAGACCTTCTTATCAAGAGCAAATGAAAAAACAAACTAAAAAGGATAATTTTTGTTTTTTAACCATTTGGGGACTGGAAACTGAATTTCCTTTCGGTTCCTCCCGAAAACGACCTTCTTTTTTTAAACCTATTTATAAAAAATGCAATAAAAAAATTTTTCAATTTACAAGGAAATATTTTCAAGTTTTAAAAATTGTGATTGTCAAAGAAAAAATAGAATTTTTTCTAAAGGTTCCGAATGAAATAAAAAAAAATTTTTCAATGGTAAGCCAAATGGTAAGACAAATTCGAGTATTTGGATTTGGATTTGGAGAAGAATCTAGTGAAATAAAAAAAGAAAAAGATTTGACAATGAATAATTATATGATTCATGAATCATCCATTCAAAAATCAAAACCATTCATTAATTGGACAAACTATTCAGATTCTGTGACAGAACAAAAAACACAAAATCTCGCCAATAGAACAAAAACAATAATAAATCAAATAGAAAAAGAAAATAGATTCCAAACTATAAAATTTATTATTAAGCCTAACAAAACACCTTATGATACTCAAAATTTAGAATCACCCCAAAATTTGAGTAAGATATTAAAAAGGAGAAATACTCGATTAATTCGTAAATCAAAAATTTTTAAAAATTTTTTTAGGGAACGAATATCCGTAGACATTTTTCTATATATTATTAATATTTCCCAAATTAATATAAAACTTTTTCTTGAATCAACAAAAAATTTTAGTGAAAAACCCATTGACAATAATAAAAAAAATCAAGAAAGGATTAATAAAATAAATAAAAAAACAATTAAATTTATAAAATCACTTTTTTATATTATTAATCATATCCATAAGAATTTAAAAATTATTTCCAATTTATCTTTTTTGTCACAAGCCTATATATTTTTCAAATTATTACAAGCCGAATTTATTAACTTTTATAAGTTAAAGTTAACTTCTGTCCTTCAATATCGCGGAACACAAGGAAAAATTCCTTCTAAGTTAAAGACTGAAAATTATGGACTGAATCAATGGAAAAACATGTTAAAATTTAAAAGTAATTATCAATACGATTTATCGCAGATAAACTGGTTTCAATTAGGACCAAAAAATTGGCGCAATGGAGTCACTGAATATTGTGAGATTGAAAAGAAAAATTTCCAAAAAACAAAAAGGAATTCATATAAAAAAAACGAATTACTTAATTACAAAAATAATTCTGAAAACCTATTTTTTTTTTTGCGGGATCAAAAAGATAATTTTCAAAAAAATTATAGATATAATATTTTATCATATAATTTTTTTTTTTTTGAAGATAAGAAGGATTCATATAGTTATGGAGAACCATTACAAGTAAATAAAAAGAAAGAATTCTCTTATATTTATAATTACAACATATCTAAAGACAAGTTCATTTATATGTGGTGGAGTATTCCTATCGACAATCTTTTAAGAATAAAAATGATTCTGGATATAGAGACAAATACAGATAGAAAATATTGTGATTGGAAAATTATCTTTTTTTTTCTTAGAAACAAAATCGACATTGAAGCTTGGATCAATATTAGCAATAGCACTAAAAATATTAAGATTGAACCTAAATATAAAATTGTTGATAAAATGGAAAAGAAAGATATTTTTTATCGCATAATTTATCAAGAAATTTACCAATTAAACAAAAAACTTTTAGATTGGATGGGTATGAATGAAGAAATACTAAGTCGTCCTATATTAAATCTAGAGTTTTTATTCTTCCCCGAATTCTTTAATGCATATAAAATGAAACCTTGGGTTATACCAATAAATTCCCTTTTTTCAAATTGTAATGTAAGTGATAATTTTTGCGAAAAGAAAAAAGCGAATACTTTTACAACATCTATAATATCAAAAAAAAAATTAGAGAATAGGAATCAAAACGAAAAAGAGCTCATAAGTCAAAGAAAAAGCGGATCTGACGTTCAAAAAAATTATGAGTCTCTCAGCTCAAATCGCCAAAAAAATATTAAAGAAAATTATATAGAATCATATATTAAAAATCGTATAAAAAAAAAACAAGACAAGAGTAGTCCAGAAGCCGAACTCAATTTATTCCTTAAAAGGTTTTTATTTTTTCAATTGAAATGGGACAATTCTTTGAATAAAAAATTGATCAATAATATCAAAGTTTACAGTCTCCTGCTTAGATTGAAAAATCCACGAGAAATTACAATATCTTCGATTGAAAGAAGAGAAATGAGTCTGAATATAATGCTGATTCAGAAAAATTTAACTCTTACCCAATTGATAAAAGGGAGGATATTTATTATTGAACCTATTCGTCTGTCTGTAAAGGATGATGGAGAATTTCTTCGGTATCAAACCATAGGTATTTCGTTCATTCATAAGAGTAAACACCAAAATAATCAAAACATCGACAATATTGATAAGAGTAATTCGGATGAATGGATTCCCAGATACCAAACGGCGATCAAAACTAGAGATAAAAACTATTTTTTTTTACGCGTTCCTGCAAAAGTTTTTTCGTCCAGGCGCCGTAAAGAATTGAGAATTCTAATTTGTTTGAATTCAAGTAATAACAATGGTAGTTATAGGAATACGGGCTCTTACAACGGGAATCAGATAAAAAAGGGCAGTCAATTTTGTGATGAAAACAATCAAAAATTAAACGTCTTTTTTTGGCCTAATTATCAACTAGAAGATTTAGCCGGTATGAATCGTTATTGGTTTAATACTAATAACGGTAGTCGTTTTAGTATATTAAGAATACATATGTATCCATGATTAAAAATGCGTTTATAATAAATTTATCTTATATATTCCCTATCAATTATCTGCTAGATAAAAAAATGCCCACGGGTCTTGACTTCAACTCTGATATATGATACGAAATTGATAACACAATAGATCTATATAAAGAATTACTATAATTTTTTTTATAAGGAGAAGAAATGTGTATACCAGGGTAAAAGGGCTGGTATTATTATTCCTGATCGAGAAAATTTTGTATTTGGGAAATATAAAAAATAAAGAAGGTTAATAATTTATGAACAAAAATGCATTGATTTCACATGAAAAAAAAGAAGAAAATAAGGGATCTGTTGAATTTCAAGTTTTATGTTTTACTAATAAGATACGAATACTCACTTCACATTTGGAGTTGCATAAAAAAGATTATTCATCTCAGAGAGGTCTACGACAAATTCTAGGAAAACGTCAACGACTACTGGTTTATTTATCAAAGAAAAATAGAATACGTTATAAAGAATTAATCAGTCAATTAAAGATTAGAGAACTAAAAACGCGTTAATTTTAAGCGTTGTTTTGAATTATTTGATTTATTCGATCTTGAATTTTGATGAACTTTTTTTTTGTTTTCGACAATTCATGGAAAAATGAATTCATGCAAAGAATGAATCAGGGCAAAACTTATGACTGTACCAATTACAAGAAAAGATCTCATGATAGTCAATTTGGGCCCTCACCACCCAGCAATGCATGGCGTTCTCCGACTTATTGTTACTTTAGATGGAGAAGAGGTTATTGACTGTGAACCAATATTGGGGTATTTACACAGGGGGATGGAGAAAATTGCAGAAAACCGAACAATTATACAGTATTTGCCTTATGTAACACGTTGGGATTATTTAGCTACTATGTTCACAGAAGCAATAACAGTAAATGGACCCGAACTATTGGGAAATATTCAAGTACCTAAAAGGGCTAGCTATATTAGAGTTATTATGTTGGAGTTAAGTCGTATAGCTTCTCATTTGTTATGGCTCGGCCCTTTTATGGCCGATATTGGTGCGCAGACCCCCTTTTTTTATATTTTCAGAGAAAGAGAATTAATATATGATTTATTTGAAGCGGCCACTGGTATGAGAATGATGCATAATTTTTTTCGTATTGGAGGAGTAGCTGCCGATCTACCTTATGGGTGGATAGATAAATGTTTAGATTTTTGTGATTATTTTTTAATGGGACTTGCTGAATACCAGCAACTGATTACGCGAAATCCTATTTTTTTAGAACGGGTTGAGGGGGTAGGCGTTATTGGCGAAGAAGAGGCAATAAACTGGGGCTTATCAGGACCAATGCTACGCTCGTCTGGAATACTTTGGGATCTTCGTAAAGTTGACCATTATGAGTGTTATGACGAATTTGATTGGGAAGTACAATGGCAAAAGGAAGGGGATTCTTTAGCTCGTTATTTAGTACGAATAGGTGAAATGGCAGAATCCATAAAAATTATTCAACAAGCTCTAGAAGGAATTCCGGGAGGTCCCTACGAGAATTTAGAAATTCGACGTTTTGATAGGATAAAATATCCTGAATGGAATGATTTTGAATATCGATTCATTAGTAAAAAGCCGTCTCCTACTTTTGAATTGTCGAAACAAGAACTTTATGTGAGAGTCGAAGCCCCAAAAGGGGAGTTAGGGATTTTTTTGATAGGAAATCGGAGTGTTTTTCCTTGGAGATGGAAAATTCGCCCGCCTGGTTTTATCAATTTACAAATTCTTCCTCAGTTAGTTAAAAAAATGAAATTGGCTGATATTATGACGATATTAGGTAGCATAGATATCATTATGGGAGAAGTTGATCGTTGAAATGATAATTGATACAACAAAAATACAAAATATCAATTCTTTTTACAGATTGGAATCTTTAAAAGAGATTTATGTAACTATATGGATACTTTTCCCTATTTTGATTCTCGTATTGGGAATCACAATAGGCGTACTAGTAATCGTATGGTTAGAAAGAGAAATATCTGCGGGTATACAACAACGTATTGGACCGGAATATGCGGGTCCTTTGGGAATTCTACAGGCTTTAGCAGACGGAACAAAACTGCTTTTTAAAGAAAACCTTCTTCCATCTAGAGGGGATATACGTTTATTTAGTATCGGACCCTCTATAGCCGTCATATCAATTCTACTAAGTTATTCAGTAATTCCTTTTGGTTATAACTTTGTTCTAACCGATCTTAGTATTGGTGTTTTTTTATGGATCGCTATTTCAAGTATTGCTCCAATTGGGCTTCTTATGTCAGGATATGGATCAAATAATAAATATTCCTTTTTAGGTGGTCTACGGGCTGCTGCCCAATCAATTAGTTATGAAATACCACTAACTCTATGTGTCTTATCAATATCTCTACGTGTGATTCGTTAAGGTCTACCTCTTCAATATATAGATATTTTCATTTTTTTATTGACCGAGAGGGTTGATAAATTAAACCTGATAGTTAGATGAGCAAAAAAAAAACAGCTTATAAATTCGCAGTAAAAAAAACTCATTTCCTATGTACAAAGGTTAAATAAACGAAAATAAATATAAGCAGTCAAGACTGTTTATCCCCAAGATTAATTAGTAATTATAATAATAACTTGAAGCGGGTTGAAAAAATTTTTATGGGGTTTTTATTTTACTAAAATAAAAACAACCGTATTGCGCTATTAAAAATAAGTGGATGATTAGGAACACCAAAGTACACAAAGGATTCGTAATAAAGATTAAATTATCCTAAGTTTACATAAAAGAAATACTAATTTGAGGCTTAAAATTGGTAGAAATTATCAAGGAGTACTCCCACAAATTCCGATCCAGAGTATGCTCCTATCCACCCATAAATTGAATAACTATCAGGAACGAAATAATCCTTTAACTTTTTTTAGTTTTAGCCTAAAATAAACGAAATAAGATGGATTAAAAAAAAAATAAAATTAAATTTTAAAAAGCTCTTTTTTTCGCTATACTATAATTTTTTTCATGGTATAAGTCATGAATGTTTAAGTCTAAAAAAAAATAAGGTGGAGTTTATTTATTTTTGAGTATTTTATTCAAGGATTTAAGTTATTACTCAACAAAAATGGAGTCAGTCAAAGGATGAGATAAATTCCGAAGCACTTTTATATAAAGTATTGCAGACAGAATTTCATTGGTTTAATTCAAGATCGTTAGGTTTATTTTTACTTTATTTATCCTACAAGTATATCAGTAAAGACTACCGAATCAATTCTTAGATTTATTGACGGCTCTCGGGGAGCCGTATGAGGTTAAAATCTCATGTACGGTTCTGTACTAGCGATGACAAGAGTGATCTGATCATCGACTATGATTATCTAACAGTTCAAGTACAATTGATATAGTTGAGGCGCAGTCAAAATATGGTATTTTGGGGTGGAATTTGTGGAGGCAACCTATAGGATTTATTGTTTTTATAATTTCTTCTCTAGCAGAATGCGAGAGATTACCCTTTGATTTACCAGAAGCAGAAGAAGAATTAGTAGCAGGTTATCAAACCGAATATTCAGGTATTAAATTTGGTTTATTTTACGTTGCTTCCTATCTAAATCTACTCATATCGTCATTATTTGTAACAGTTCTTTACTTGGGGGGTTGGGATTTTTCTATTCCAGACATGTTCATTCCTGAGTTTTTTGAACTAAATAAGGAAGGAGTCTTTGGAACAACTTTGGGTATTTTAATTACATTAGCAAAAACTTTTTTGTTCTTGTTCATTCCTATCGCAACAAGATGGACTTTACCTAGACTGAGAATGGACCAATTATTAAATCTTGGGTGGAAATTTCTTTTACCAATTTCTTTAGGTAATCTATTATTAACAACTTCTTCCCAACTCCTTTCATTATAAAAAATATATATTTGATACTTACTAAAAATTAAATTTTATCGCAAACAAGAGAAAGAAACAAAATCTTATTTTTTTATAGTTTAGTATATGTTCCCTATGGTAACTGGGTTAATCAATTATGGTCAACAAACAGTACGCGCGGCAAGGTACATTGGTCAAGGTTTTATGATTACCCTCTCTCATGCCAACCGTTTACCTGTAACTATCCAGTATCCTTATGAAAAATTGATCGCCTCAGAGCGGTTTCGTGGTCGAATACACTTTGAGTTTGATAAATGTATTGCTTGTGAAGTATGTGTTCGTGTATGTCCTATAGATTTGCCTGTTGTTGATTGGAAATTGGAAACGGATATTCGAAAAAAACGATTGCTTAATTATAGCATTGATTTCGGAATCTGTATATTTTGTGGTAATTGTGTTGAGTATTGTCCAACAAATTGTTTATCAATGACTGAAGAATATGAGCTTTCCACTTATGATCGTCATGAATTAAATTATAATCAAATTGCTCTGGGTCGTTTACCAACATCAATAACTGATGATTACACAATTCGAACAATTATGAATACACCTTAATTAAATAACAGAAAAATCTTGTGATTAAAAAACACTTTATAATTACTAAATGACTAAATAAAAAAAATTTATAAATTATAGGAAATTAAAAAAGTTTATTGTTTTCTTGATCAATAAAAATGCGAACTATTGGCTATTCTATTGATTGGTGAAAATTAAAATTTTAGTTACTGTAATGATTTTTAATAGTTTTGATTTCGAACTACTTAAATTATAAAAAAAAAACATAAAAAATGCAATAGGTCCAAAAATTTTACCCTTATTTTATTAAATTTATTAAAGTAGTACACTTTAGGATTTAACAATTAGGAATGCACGAATCCCTTTTTCTGTTCAATTCAATAAGATCATGAAACTTTTTTTATCTCTTTTTATTTATATATAATGGATTTACCTGGACCAATACACGATTTTATTTTAGTCTTTCTGGGAACAGGTCTTATATTAGGGGGTCTAGGAGTAGTATTATTTAACAATCCAATTCTTTCTGCCTTTTCATTGGGATTGGTTCTTGTTTGTATATCTTTATTCTATATTCTAGCCAATTCGCATTTTGTAGCTTCGGCACAACTCCTTATTTATGTGGGAGCTATAAATATATTAATAATATTTGCTGTAATGTTCATGAATGGGCCAGAATATGACACAAATTTGCGTCTGTGGACTGTTGGGGATAACGTGACTTCGTTGATTTGTACAAGTCTTTTTGGTTCATTAATTATTACTATTCTAAATACGTCATGGTATGGTATTATTTGGACTACAAAATCAAACCAGATTCTTGAACAAGATTTTATAACTACTAGTCAACAAATAGGAATTAATTTATCAACAAAATTTTTTCTTCCCTTTGAACTGATTTCAATAATTCTTTTAGTTGCGTTAATAGGGGCAATTGCTATAGCACGTCAATAATATAATTTTATTTTTATTTTAAAAACCAGCAACAATTAAAGGGTATATTTTCTCATACACATTTATTTAAATTAAATTCTATTCAGATCAGATTGGTTTAGAAACTTTTAGTTCGATTTATTATTACCAACAGATTTTTTGCTTTTATATATTTTTTTGAACTTACGGTATTCGAGACAATCAAGTGGGTTTAATTGTTGTTTATATTGAAATATTCATAAGGAGTTGGTCAATGATGCTCGAACATGTACTTGTTTTGAGTGCTTATTTATTTTCTATTGGAATCTATGGATTAGTCACGAGCCGAAATTTGGTTCGGGCTCTTATGTGTCTTGAACTTATATTGAATGCAGTTAATCTAAATTTTGTAACATTTTCTGATTTTTTTGATAGCCGCCAATTAAAGGGAAACATTTTCTCAATTTTTGTTATAGCTATTGCAGCCGCTGAAGCAGCTATTGGACTTGCTATTGTTTCGTCAATTTATCGTAACAGAAAATCCACTCGTATCAATCAATCCAATTTATTGAATAAATAGTCTATTTTTTTTTCTATACCTTAATCCTTATTATTATAAAAAAAAAAATAATATATAATAATTAAATTTTTATTATATTTTGATTATTATATCAATATAATATTGTAATTATAAGTTCAATTTAGATTAATAGATATCGCACCTTTAAAGTAGAGCATACTTTTAATAAGAAGTGAAAGTATTTTGGACCTCTTTTCTATTTATTTTGTAGTAAATCTCCAATCCAAGCCAGAAGTAGATTGATTCAAAAAATTCTGGTAAATCATTGATTCGTCTGGTATTTTAATATGTATTACTTTAGCAGAACTAGATCGAAAATTAATGAAATTTAAAAAATAAAAGATCCTATGTCACATTCAGTAAAGATTTATGATACATGTATAGGGTGTACTCAATGTGTTCGAGCTTGCCCCACAGATGTATTAGAAATGATACCTTGGGACGGGTGTAAAGCTAAACAAATAGCTTCTGCTCCAAGAACGGAGGACTGTGTTGGTTGTAAGAGATGTGAATCCGCTTGTCCAACAGATTTTTTAAGTGTTCGAGTTTATTTATGGAATGAAACAACGCGGAGCATGGGTCTAGCTTATTGATACGTTCCAGAACATTTCATTTGAATCCATTTTTTCAATTTGGATTTTTTTACTGACAAAAACCCGTACCTGAAAAGAAATTTCTTTTCAGGTACGGGTTTTTTTGGCTCAATTGTATCTTGTCTTTACCACGAATTATTTTCCTTGGTTAACAACAATTGTAGTTTTACCCATATTTGCAGGTTCTTTAATTTTCGTTCTTCCTCATAGAGGAAATAAAATAATTCGTTGGTATACTATTAGCATAGCTGCTATAGAGTTACTTATAACAACCTATGTATTTTGTTATAATTTCCAACCGGACGATCCATTAATACAACTAGCAGAAGATTATAAATGGATAAATTTTTTTGATTTCCACTGGAGATTGGGAATAGATGGACTTTCGATAGGACCCGTTTTACTGACGGGATTCATCACTACTTTAGCTACTTTAGCAGCTTTTCCAGTTACTCGAGATTGCCGATTATTCCATTTTCTGATGTTAGCTATGTACAGTGGTCAAATAGGATCATTTTCGTCCCGAGACCTTTTACTTTTTTTCATAATGTGGGAATTAGAATTAATTCCTGTTTATCTACTTTTATCCATGTGGGGCGGAAAGAAACGTCTCTACTCTTCTACTAAATTTATTTTGTATACGGGGGGGGGTTCCATTTTTTTATTAATGGGAGTTCTGAGTATTGGTTTATACGGTTCTACTGAACCTACCTTAAATTTGGAAATGTTAGTTAATCAATCGTATCCCCTAGCATTAGAAATAATGTTTTATATTGGATTTTTTATTGCTTTTGCTGTTAAATTACCAATTATACCGTTACATACATGGTTACCAGATACCCATGGGGAAGCCCATTATAGTACTTGTATGCTTCTAGCGGGAATCTTATTAAAAATGGGAGCATATGGGTTGGTTCGGATCAATATGGAATTGTTGTCTCATGCTCATTCGATCTTTTCGCCTTGGTTGATAATAATCGGCACAATGCAAATAATCTATGCAGCTTTAATATCTCTTGGACAACGCAATTTAAAAAAACGAATAGCCTATTCTTCTGTATCGCACATGGGTTTTATAATTATAGGAATTAGTTCTATAACTGAAACGGGACTTAATGGAGCTTTTTTACAAATAATCTCTCATGGATTTATTGGTGCTACACTTTTTTTCTTAGCGGGAACCAGTTACGATAGAATACGTCTTGTTTATCTTGACGAAATGGGCGGAATAGCTATTCCAATGCCAAAAATATTTACACTATTCAGTAGCTTTTCAATGGCATCCCTTGCGTTACCAGGCATGAGTGGTTTCGTTGCGGAATTAATAGTCTTTTTCGGAATAATTACTAGCCACAAATTACTTTTAATGACAAAAATACTAATTACTTTTGGAATGGCGATTGGAATGATATTAACTCCTATTTATTTATTATCTATGTTACGTCAAATGTTTTATGGATATAAGTTATTTAATATAAAAAACTCTGCTTTTTTGGATTCTGGGCCACGAGAATTATTTGTATCGACTTCTATCTTTATACCGGTAATTGGTATTGGCATTTATCCAGATTTTGTTCTTTCATTATCCGCCGAGAAGGTGGGAGCTATTCTATCAAAATTTTTTTATAGATAAGTTTCGTTTAATGAAAAAGTAGTCTTCTTTATATTTGTAAGAAGAATGACTAAATTGTAATTCTAATCGTGCCTGTTTGGCGTTTGTGAGAACCATTAAAATGGTTCTCACCTGTTTATAAGAACCACCTTGTCCTAGGTTTGTATTCTTACGTAGGGTCCTCTCTTTACTTCAATTTAATTAATGAATGAACCATAACTATGTAGCCCTATTCCTAAGAGATTGACTCCAAAATAGCATATCCAAATTATAAGAAAGCCTATAAAAGCTACAATTGCAGAATTTGCATCCCGAAAATTTATATTTGTTCTAATATGTAAATAAATTGCAAATACAATCCAAGTAATAAAAGCCCAAGTTTCCTTTGGGTCCCAATTCCAATATGATCCCCATGCTTCATTGGCCCATACTGCTCCTGAAAGAATACCTACGGTTAAAAGGATAAATCCTAAACTAATAACACGATAACTCCAATGATCCAGTTGTTCAATCAATTGAGATCTGTAATAATTTTTAACTGAAAAGCTTTCTAAAATATTGCCTTTTTCGTTCATGTATTGAATCTCACTGAAAAAAAAGAATTCATTTAATAAAAAAGTTTTTTTTTCAAAAAACCTTGTTATATTTTTTTGAAATAGAACTATTATAAGTGCTACTGATAATAAGGATCCACATAAAAGAGCTGCATAACCCAGCACCATCATACTTACATGCATCATTAACCAGTGGGATTGAAGAGCCGGTACTAATAATGAAGATTGCGGCGTTTCTGTTAAAAGGCCTGAAGTAGCAAACCCTTGAGTAAAAACAGCACTTGGCGCAGTTATTGCGCTTAAATTCCCTTTTTGTTTTTTAAAATATGGAATCATATGAATAATGTAAAAACTCCAGGAAAGAAAGATTAATGATTCGTATAGATCACTTAATGGGAAATGTTTACAATAAACCCAACGAGTAACTAATAATAACGTTATAGATAAAAAAGTAACTAGCATGCCTTTTTTTAATGAATTGTAGAGTCGTACTTTTTCATTGACTAATAAAGTTATCAAATGGAGTGTAATTACAACGGAAACCGTTGAAAAAGAAATATGAGTCAAAATATGTTCTAAAGTCGAAAATATCATATAAAATTATATATAAAGAAACTTCTCAATTATAAATTATCAAATGAAAATTCCTTAATTTTTTTTACATAGAACTTTTTATTTAATCTTTTGATAAATTTTAAGATGCTATGCCGCCACTCGGACTCGAACCGAGATGCTATCGCACTGCTTCCTAAGAGCAGCGTGTCTACCAATTTCACCATAGCGGCTTATTTGAAATCATAATAACCTTTTTTTATTCAATCGTCGAGATTAATTGAATACAATATATTTTTTTATATTGGTAATTATAAATATAAATGCACTTTTTATTTTATCTTATTGAAAAATTAGTAAATAAAAAAGACATCCTTTGAATATGAATACATAAAAATCAACCCTTTCCTTATTGAAGCATAATTTCATTTCGGCACCAAGGGCTTTTTTCTTAAATGGATATTTTGATATACAAAAAAATGACTTAAACAATAGATAGACTATTTTCTTTGTATATAGATTATTTTTTGTTACAACAAACCTATTTAATATTGAACCCAACATGTAAAAAAAATTTTTTATGTTGAAAAAAACTTCGCATATAATCTTCATCTAAAAAAAAATCCTTTTAGATTGATTGTAAACGAACCCGTATAGAGCAATTCTGAAAGTTAAAAGGTTTACCTTTTTTTTCTTTTGTTGTAATTTATGATGGGGAAAAGCTCCCCATCTTAAAAATTAAAACAAAAGACTAAAAAAACCGTGGCGATTCAAAAAATTTTTTTAAGATCATTTTTTTGGTTGACATAAGAGTTCTTATTCTACATATCATAAGAAAAAAGATAAACCTTTTTCTAAACATTAATAAATAATCGCAAAATTTTAATTTAAAATTTGAGTTTTGTATTTAAAATACAAAATTTTAAAATCAAAAAGCCAAAATTAAATTTATTCAGAATTTCTCATGTTAATTTTTTATATTTAGGCTCTTTTTTTTTTCAGATAAATTATGATTATTCCAAGTTTTTAGTACTTATTTTTCGTACAAAAAAACTTTTAGAATTTCCGGTATAAATAGATTTTGCTAACGAAAAAGCTTTTAACGCTGCCCAATACCCCTTCTTTTTCCAAATATTTTTACGAATAGACTTCTTGGAAATAGAAGTACGCTTTTTTGGAACTGCCATTTAAAATTCAATGGATTCTTCATTATTATAGTTGGATGTGAAAGACATCTATTATTCAAACAAATCTTTGTTTCTTATTCATTATCTATGTATTTATATTCTAGAAATCTTAATTAATTTTCAATTAAAAAATTGTATTTTAGTAGAAAAAAACTATTTTATGATCCATATACTATGTTTTAAAAAATTAAATTTTAAATAAATGAATATGAAATTTAAAAGTAATTAAAATTATTAAATCTTTTCTCTATTTTATTGTGTTGTATTTAAATTTAATTTAAATAAATGTACATAATAAACCACGCCGATAAATTTTAAAACCCAAAACTTATATTTAATTTTAATTTAAAAACTTTACTTTAGTTTTTTGAAAATATATAAACTTTAATATATAAATTTTAGGGTGTAAAAAAAATTTTTAGTAAAACATGTTAATAATTCTGAACAAATTATAGAAGAAACTAAGTCGTTTGTATCATTATTAATTTTATTAAAGCTTTAGTTAAGTAAATCTTATGATTAAAGGTTTTTTCCTGAAATCTATATATGCATTATAAATGATTTAAATGGAAAAGAAAGTGCCATTTTTTATCGTCCCGCTCAACTTAATTTAAAAAGGCAAGAACTGATGAATACTAAAAAAATGCAACCCGAAATAAAAATTTTCTATTATGGAACATATATACCAATATGCATGTATCATATCCTTCATTACACTTCCAATTCCTTTGTTAATAGGAGTGGGGCTTCTACTTTTTCCGAGAGCAACAAAAAATCTTCGTCGTATATGGGCCTTTTCTAGTATTTTTTTGTTAACTATAGCTATGCTTTTTTGGATCACGTTGTCGATTCACCAAATAAATAGTAATTCCATTTATCAATATGTATGGTCTTGGACCATTAATAATGATTTTTCGTTCGAATTTGGCTACTTGCTCGATCCACTTACTTCTATTATGTCAGTCTTAATTACCACTGTTGCAATTTTGGTTCTTATTTATAGCGATAATTATATGTGTCATGACCAAGGATATTTAAGATTTTTTGCTTATATGAGTTTTTTCTATACTTCCATGTTAGGATTAGTTACTAGTTCAAATTTGATACAAATTTATCTTTTTTGGGAATTAGTTGGAATGTCTTCGTATCTATTAATAGGTTTTTGGTTTACAAGACCTATTGCCGCGAATGCTTGTCAAAAGGCGTTTGTGACTAATCGTGTAGGGGATTTTGGGTTGTTTTTGGGCATTTTAGGTCTTTATTGGGTAACCGGCAGTTTTGATTTTCGTGATTTGTTTGAAATATTTAATAACTTAATTAAAAATAATGGGGTCAATCTTTTATTTTCTATTTTTTGCACTTTCTTCTTATTTTTTGGCGCAGTTGCAAAATCGTCCCAATTTCCTCTTCATGTATGGTTACCCGATGCTATGGAGGGGCCTACTCCTATTTCAGCTCTCATACATGCTGCGACCATGGTGGCAGCGGGGATTTTTCTAGTCGCTCGACTTTTTCCTCTTTTTATAGTTATACCTTATATAATGTATGTAATAACTATTATAGGTATAATAACTGTATTTTTAGGAGCTACCTTAGCTCTTGCTCAAAAAGACATTAAGAGAAGTTTAGCTTATTCTACAATGTCTCAGTTGGGTTATATGATGTTAGCTCTAGGTATGGGTTCTTATCGAGCTGCCTTATTTCATTTTATTACTCATGCTTATTCAAAAGCATTATTGTTTTTAGGATCCGGATCTATTATTCATTCAATGGAAACGCTTGTTGGGTATTCTCCAGAAAAAAGTCAGAATATGGTTCTTATGGGGGGATTAACAAAACATGTTCCAATTACAAAAAATGCTTTTTTAATAGGTACCCTTTCTCTTTGTGGTATTCCGCCTCTTGCTTGTTTTTGGTCCAAAGATGAAATTCTTAATGATAGTTGGTTGTATTCACAAATTTTCGCAATAATAGCTTATTTCACAGCCGGATTAACCGCATTTTATATGTTTCGAATCTATTTGCTTACGTTTGGCGGACATTTAAACCTTTATTGTAAAAATTATAGTGGAAAAAAAAGTAGTTCCCTCTATTCAATATCTCTATGGGGTAAAGAAGGATTTAAAACAATTAAAAAAAATTTATCTTTATTTACTTTATTAACAATAAATAATAATAATAGAGAAAGTGCTGCGGTTTTTATGAAAAAACCATATAAAATTTCGAGAAATTCTTTGAAAATTATGCGATATTTTATTACTCTTACCGATTTTGACAATAATAAAATTTCTGCATATCCTTCAGAATCGGACAATACTATGTTATTTCCTCTCATTATATTGATTCTGTTTATTTTCTTCATTGGATTTATAGGAATTCCATTAAATAAAGAAGGAATAGAGTTGGATATATTAACTAAATGGTTAACTCCACCCGTAAATCTTTTATATTCAACTTCAAAAAATTCTATGGATTTGTATGAATTTACAATAAATGCAATCTTTTCTGTTAGTATAGCTTATTGGGGGATATTTATAGCCTTATTTTTCTATAAACCTATTTATTCATCGTTTAAAAATTTTAACTTAATAAATGCATTTGATAAAAGAGGTCCTAATAAAATTTTCGGGCACAAAATAAAAAATTATATATATAATTGGTCTTATAATCGTGGTTATATCGATGCTTTTTATGCAACATTTTTTATTAAGGGGGTAAGAGGTTTGGCCGAACTGGTGTCTATTATTGATAGACGAATAATTGATGGAATTCCAAATGGAATTGGTATTACAAGTTTTTTTGTCGCCGAAAGTATCAAGTATATAGGAGGAGGTCGCATCTCCTCGTATCTTTTATTCCAATTGCTTTTTTTATTAATTTCTTATTTATTTTTAGTCCTATGATTGCATCAACTAAAAATTTACAAAATTTTTCTTGATCTTCTAAACCTATTTTTACTTCTTCTGGAAGTAAAGAAATTCCTTTGAGATTGAATGTTGATTCCCCATAAAATTGACTCATTAACTGCATGAAATGCCTAATTTCTTTTAATTTTTTATTAAATGCATCTTTTTTCTGTTCAAATTCGTGGTAATTATAATCATTACTAAGAATACTATGAATCTTATTTATAAAAATTCCATCTATCCTATTTTTGACTGCAGTTTCATTTATAATAGAGGGTGAAAAGCATTTTTTAATTATTCCACGATAGGATCCATTTAAGAAAGGATCATTTATTTTTGGCAAATATTCCTTTTTCGTTTTCTCATTACATAATCGAGTTTTTTTATCGAGTCCATCTATATAAAAAAGTCCTTTGTCTAGAACTGCAATTCTATTAGTAAATTCATTGCTTAAGCTGTTTTTTTTTTGTTCATTGTTATAAATCCAATAATTGTATAGTTCATCGTATAAGAATTTTTCTATTGTAGACAAAGAAATCTTTCTTTGTATCATTTCCCAGAAAATGGATAAACTGGGTGGATATGTAAAAGAAATTCTTTGTTTTCCATCATTTTTACATGTATAAAAAAAATATTGTGACATTTCATTTCTTACCGCATTTTCAAATCGATTGTTTTTTATATATCGCGTTGGACGATTCCAACGTTTATAGTCGAAAAGCAGAGAAAGAAGGGGTTTTTCAAACCAGAAGAGGTTTTTCT